TTTAGATACTTTTTCAGACCCATTGCCGATACTAAGTAGCAGTCACAAATTTGTATCCTTTTTTTATGATATTATGCATGGATCAGATATATCATGGTCAATTCTTCAGATTCCATTGTGGGCGATTCTTCCACGATGGAATCTGATAAGTGAGATTTCGAGTAAGTGTTTACAGAATCTTCTTCTGCCCGAAGAAATGATTCATCGAAATAATGAGTCACCCGTTCCATTGAAGTGGACACATCTGAGATCACCAAATGCTCGGGAGTTCCTCTATTCAATCCTTTTCCTTCTTCTTGTTGCTGGATATCTCGTTCGTACGCATCTTCTCTTTATTTCCCGAGTCTCTAGTGAGTTACAGACAGAGTTAGAAAAGATCAAATCTTTGATGATTCCATCATACATGATTGAGTTGCGAAAACTTCTGGATAGGTATCCTCCACCTGAACTGAATTCTTTCTGGTTAAAGAATCTCTTTCTAGTTGCTCTGGAACAATTAGGAGATTCTCTGGAAGAAATACGGAGTTCTGCTTCTGGTGGCAACATGCTATTGAGTGGTGGTCCCACTTATGGGGTCAAATCAATACGTTCTAAGAAGAAAGATTTGAATATCAATCTCATCGATATCATCTATCTCATAAGTATCATACCAAATCCCATCAATTCAATCACTTTTTCGAGAAATACGAGACATCTAAGTCGTACAAGTAAAGAGATCTATTCATTGATAAGAAAAAACGTGAACAGTGATTGGATTGATGATCAAATAGAATCCTGGGTCGCGAACAGTGATTGGATTGATGATGAAGAAAGAGAATTCTTAGTTCAGTTCTCCACCTTAACGACAGAAAAAAGGATTGATCAAATTCTATTGAGTCTGACTCATAGTGATCATTTATCAAAGAATGACTCTGGTTATCAAATGATTGAACAACCGGGATCCATTTACTTACGATACTTAGTTGACATTCAAAAAAGGTATCTAATGAATTATGAGTTCAATAGATCCTGTTTAGCAGAAAGACGGATATTCCTTGCTCATTATCAGACAATTACTTATTCACAAACCCCGTGTGGGGCTAATAGTTCTCATTTCCCATCTCATGGAAAACCCTTTTCGCTCCGCTTAGCCCTACCCCCTTCTAGGGGTATTTTAGTGATAGGTTTTATAGGAACTGGACGATCATATTTTGTCAAATACCGAGTGACAAACTCCTATGTTCCCTTCATTACGGTATTTCCGAACAAGTTCCTGGATGACAATAAAGGTTATCTTATTGATGATATCGATATTGATGATCGTGACGATATCGATATTGATGATCGTGACGATGATGACCTTGATACGGAGCTGCTAACTATGCCGAATGTGCTAACTATGTATATGACGCCGAAAATAGACCAATTTGAGATCACCCTTCCATTAGAATTAGCAAAAGCAATGTCTCCTTGCATAATATGGATTCCAAACATTCATGATCTGTATGTGAATGAGTCGAATTACTTATCCCTCGGTCTATTAGTGAACCATCTCCCCAGGGATTGTGAAAGATGTTCCACTAGAAATATTCTTGTTATTGCTTCGACTCATATTCCCCAAAAAGTGGATCCCGCTCTAATAGCTCCGAATAAATCAAATACATGCATTAAGATACGAAGGCTTCTTATTCCACAACAACGAAAGCACTTTTTCATTCTTTCATATACTAGGGGATTCCGCTTGGAAAAGAAAATGTCCCATACTAATGGATTCGGATCCATAACCATGGGTTCCAATGCACGAGATCTTGTAGCACTTACCAATGAGGTCCTATCAATTAGTATTACACAAAAGAAATCAATTATAGACACTAATACAATTAGATCAGCTCTTCATAGACAAACTTGGGATTTGCGATCCCAGGTAAGATCCGTTCAGTATCATGAGATCCTTTTCTATCAGATAGGAAGGGCTGTTGCACAAAATGTACTTCTAAGTAATTGCTCCATAGATCCTATATCTATCTATATGAAGAAGAAATCATGTAAGGAAGGGGATTCTTATTTGTCCAAATGGTACTTCGAACTTGGAACGAGCATGAAGAAATTAACGATACTTCTTTATCTTTTGAGTTGTTCTGCCGGATCGGTCGCTCAAGATCTTTGGTCTCCACCCGGACCCGATGAACAAAATTGGATCACTTCTTATGGATTCGTTGAGAATGATTCTGATCTAGTTCATGGCCTATTAGAAAGCGCTCTGGTGGGATACTCACGGACAGAATGCAGTCAGTTTGATAATGATCGAGTGACATTGCTTCTTCGGTCCGAACCAAGGAATCAGTTAGATATGATGCAAAATGGATCTTGTTCTATCGTTGATCAGAGATTTCTATATGAAAAATACGAATCGGGGTTTGAAGAAGGGGAAGGAGAAGGAACCCTCGACCTGCAACAGATAGAGGAGGATGAGGATTTATTCAATCACATAGTTTGGGCTCCTAGACTATGGCGCCCTCAT